AATAAGGTGGCTGAGATTATAGGCGGTAGATTGTAAATCTACTAACAAGTTAATTACTTTCTTATTGGTTTTATAGTAATAAGTAGAAACGTTGGATTGCAAATCTAAAGATGTGTTAATAGCACTAAAACTTAGGATTTAAAAGAATTCTTTTTTGTAAAACTTTGAAGGCTTTGAGTTTTTATAACCTAAAATCCTTAGAATATAAAAGGGATGGGAAGAATGATGCCGATAATATTAATTAGAAAAGAGGAAATAACAATAGGAGAGAGAGAATAAAAAGGCTTAGAGCTGGAAAGTAGAACGGGGTTTATAAGTATAATGAAGGGTAAGAGGATACGTAGATAGTAATAAAGAGTAATAAGAGCTGAAAAAATTAGAAACAAAAGCGGAAAAATTATTTGATTTATTAACATATTTTGGATTATAAATCATTTAGGAATGAATCCCGTAAAAGGGGGTAAACCCCCTAAAGACAAGAAGTTAAGCGGCAGAAGAAAAGTGAAATAAGGGTTAGAATATGATAAGTTAAGCAAGTCGGAGAAGTAATAAGAGTGGAAAGAATTAAAAAATATGACAATTGAGAGTGAAATTAAAATATATAAGGTGAAGTAGGTCAATCACATGAAGTCACTGATAAAAATAGCAATTAGTATTCATGATATGTGATTGATAGATGAAAATGCTATGATTTTACGTAGTCTCAGGGTGTTAAGTCCTCCTAGAGCCCCTACTAAAGCTGAAATAATAGCTGAGAATATAATTATAAAAGAATGGGAATAAAGATGAGATAATATATATATAGGCGCTAGCTTCTGAATTGAAAGGAGAATGTAAGCTTGAGGTCAAGATAAACCCTCTATAATGTGAGGAAATCAAAAATGAAAAGGGGCTGCTCCTAACTTAAGTAGCAGGGCTATGACGATTAGGGGGGCTACTAGAGATGGAAAAGAAAGATATAGACATCTAGACATAATAATGAAAGTAGAACCTAAAGCTTGAACAAGAAAATACTTTAGTGCGGTTTCAGAATACAAAGGATTGTTTTTGGCTAAAATGAGTGGAATAAATGATAAAAGATTTAGTTCTAATCCAATTCATATACCAAATCAAGAAGCAGAAGAAATAGTTAATAGGGAGCCTAAAAGAAGAGTGAATAAAAATATAAAGGATGAAAATGGAAAAATCATTTAAAAGAGAAAACATTTCATTTACGGGTTATGAGCCCATTAGCTTAATTTTAGCTTATCTTTTATATGTCAATATATATATATATATATATATATTAGTGTAAAGTGCACAAGAAGGTTTGATCTTCTAGGGGGTGGTGATAATTCCATCATATATAAAGGTCGATTATGCAGGTGAGGGTTGGAACACATTATTAGCTCTATCAAAGCTATCCTTTTATCAGGCACTACATAGAGAATGATTTATACACTTTATTGAAACATAAATGAATGTGTTAAAACTTGAGAAAACATAAACCGGAGGGATAATAAATTTAAGAATATATATATATATATATATATATATATATATATATATATATATATATATATATATATATATATATATATATATATATATATATATATATATATATATATATATATATATACATATATACATATATACATATATACATATATACATATATACATATATACATATATACATATATACATGTGTGTGGTTCTTATTTAATGTTATATGACCTCAATTTGCAATTCGTTTAAAACTTATTTGATGTTACATAAGCGTGCATCTTATTTATGCGTTAAAACAATAACTTATCTGTCTAGAACTATCATTTAATGCTCTTCTTAAATATTAGCTATTACAAGCATTTTTAAAAGGGTAGAAGTAAGGATTTAAAAGCAAAAACAAAGTTTGATTCTTTCTTGAGTTTTTACGTATTTACTGAAATTGCATGAGAATCGTAGTATGTATTGATTACTGTCTTTAAGAGAAGTTGAGTGAATAAGTAGAATAATAATTGTCGATAAAAAGTAAATTCTCAGCATATATTATTAAATAATTTAAGAAATTAAGAATTAGTATATAAATATAGATCTGACAAAATATTGTGCCAGCAATCGCGGTTAAACTTTAAGGTCAAGTAAAAATTAAATATTATTTAGTTAAATATAAGTGAATTCAATTGTAAAATTGCTTAAAGGTTCGGAGGTGAAATCAAAGACTTTAGAGTTAATAATGTGGATAAAAATTGAAGCTATAAAAATTTAGATTTAAACTAGGATTAGATACCCTATTATACTAAAAATTAATCTTTTAAAATTGATTATTATTAGATATGTACTTGAAATTTGAAGAATTTGGCGGTAGTTTAGTCTTGTTAGAGGAACCTGTTTTATTAAATCGATAAACCGCGTAAAATCTTGCTTCTTTTTGTCACGCAGCTTATATACCGTCATTAACAGATAATTTTACGAGAATTAATTGTTGAAGTTTGTAAAATGTAAATAAAATTAGATCAAGGTGTAGTCTATAAAGAAGTTAAAATGGGTTACAATAAAATTTGCTTAAACGTATTTGTAAAGTAAGAATTTATAATGAAGGAGGATTTAATTGTAATTATAAATTAATACATTATAATGATATATAGCACTAAATTATGTACATATTGCCCGTCGCTTTCATTCAAAGATGAGATAAGTCGTAACATAGTAGGTTTATTGGAAATTGAACCTAGATTGATCAAAATATAGCTTGTGTAGAAAAGCGCTTCACTTACGTTGAAGAGAATTATCGTGCAAATCGATTTATTTTGAAGTTTTAAAAGTTGCTTTAGAATAAATGTTTACTAAAAAATAAAAAAGATAATTAAGGTTAAAATTAGTAGTGTTTAATAAATATTTTGTATGGCTATAGATAAAAAGTACTGTGAAGGAAATCCAAAATTAAGTAAACTTCTATAGTAATTGTTAATAATTGTACCTTGTGTATTATGGAAAATTTAAATAATTTAATGAATTTTAAAAATCTCGAAGTAATAATAGTTAACTTGATAAGAAAGTTTATGTTGTAAAATAAAATTTTAATATGGAGTTAAAGATGAAATGTTCAACGAGTTTTATTGTATCTGGTTTCTTAAGAAATAAATGTAATTTATAATTTAAACTTTCAAAGTTTAAGATTTAGGAGTAGGAGGGTTAAGCTTCTTGTTCAATAAAGTCATTATAACAGTTTTGACAAAATTGTAAAATTATCTAAGCTTAAAATTAGCTATGATAACAAATTGTTCAAAATGAGTTAAGTAAAAACTAAGTCAATACTTTAAGCAGTATTAAGATATTAAACTAACAGTAAAAAAAAAAGCAATTCTGGTTTTATAAGTAGAAATTAATATTATAGTAGAATAGATAAAATGAAAATTATATTATATCTTATTATGGTTATAATTAGAGGAACTCGGCAAACATAATTTCTTGCCTGTTTATCAAAAACATGTCTATTATGAAGTTGTTAATAGTCTGGCCTGCTCCCTGACTGAATAGTTAAAGAGCCGCGGTAATTTGACCGTGCAAAGGTAGCATAATCATTAGTTTCTTAATTGGAAACTTGTATGAAAGGTCTGACAAAGAAAAAGCTGTCTTTATTATAAAAATTGAATTTAACTTTTAAGTGAAAAGGCTTAAATAATTTAGAGGGACGATAAGACCCTATAAAGCTTTATATAAGTAATAATTAAAACTGAATTTATAATAATATTAAAATTAATTATATAATATATTTTATTGGGGTGATATTAATAAAATTGATATTAACTGTTAAGCGAAAATACAGAGATAAAAGATTTAAATCTGTTAATGATCCTTATCTAAAGATTAAAAGATCAAGTTACTTTAGGGATAACAGCGTAATTTTTTTTAAGAGTTCATATCGAAAAAAAAGATTTCGACCTCGATGTTGAATTAAAGATATCTGTGTAAAGCAGCTATTACACGAGAAGGTCTGTTCGACCTTTAAATTTTTACATGATTTGAGTTCAGACCGGCGTGAGCCAGGTCGGTTTCTATCTTCTAAAAATAAATTAACCGTTTTAGTACGAAAGGATTAAGTGGTTTTAAAAATTAAATATCTACTATTTTGGCAGAAGAGATGCTCTAGATTTAGGATCTAGCTATATAGAATTATTGTCTATAAATAGTAAAACAATTAGGCTAATTGTTTTGTGATAAGATTAGTAATATTAATTAATTATTTGATTTTAATTGTTTGTGTTTTAGTAGGAGTTGCTTTTGTTACATTACTTGAACGTAAAGTGTTAGGATATATTCAAATTCGGAAGGGGCCCAATAAAGTAGGGTATATAGGTCTGCTGCAACCTATCTCAGATGCTGTAAAATTATTTACTAAAGAACAAACTTCTCCCATTATATCAAATTTTTTGGCTTATTATTTGTCTCCTGTATTTAGTCTATTTATTTCTTTATTAGTTTGAATTGTAATACCTTATGAGACTGGATTAATTAGATTTAATATAAGAATTTTGTTTTTTTTTTGTTGCTTGAGATTAAATGTATATAGAACTATAGTTGCTGGCTGAGCTTCTAATTGTAAGTATTCATTACTTGGAAGACTGCGGGCAGTAGCTCAAACTATTTCTTACGAGGTTAGGCTTGCTCTTATTTTATTATCTTTTATTATTTTGGTTGGGGGAGTTAGTTTGGAATTGTTTACTAAATTTCAAACTGAATGTTATTTCATATTGATTTCATTACCTCTAAGTCTAATTTGGTTTAGGTCATGTTTGGCTGAAACTCATCGTACTCCTTTTGATTTTGCCGAGGGAGAGTCGGAGTTAGTGTCAGGATTCAATACCGAATATAGGAGAGGAGGATTCGCTTTAATTTTTATAGCAGAATATGCAAGAATTTTGTTTATAAGAGCCCTTTTTACAGTTATTTTTTTAGGGGGAAATATATATAGGGGTATATTTTATTTAAAGTGTGTGATAATCGCTTTTGTATTCATTTGAGTACGTGGGACACTTCCCCGTCTTCGTTACGATAAATTGATGTATTTAGCCTGAAAAAGATTTTTACCAGTGTCTTTAAATTATTTGTTTTTTTTTATAGGACTAAAGTTGTTATGTTTTAGGTTTATATTAGCATATAATTAAATTAATACATTAACGATTAATAAGTATTTTACTTTTTTAATGCTTTCAAAACATTTGTTTTATATAAACTAAATAACCAATTTAGTATTTTATCTCACATTTTTAATGTAAAGGGGTTAATAATAAAATATGAAAAATATAATACTGTTAAGGTTTGTCCTGTAATAATATAAGGATCTTCAACTGGTCGAGCACCAATTCAGGTCAGTAAAATAAGGATTGAGATGAGAAATCAAAATAAAATTTGATTCAAAGGATAGAATGTAAGTCTACGAAATTGAGAAACGTGTGAAAAAGGTAAAATTACTAAAATCAAGATAGAAAGAACTAGTGCAATAACTCCTCCTAGTTTATTAGGAATAGATCGGAGAATAGCGTATGCAAATAAAAAATATCATTCTGGTTGAATATGAGGTGGAGTTACTAAAGGATTGGCGGGAATAAAATTGTCAGGATCTCCTAGTAAATAGGGATTAATTAAGGAAAGAAATAGTAAAGCTGTTAACATAACAATAAAACCTACAATGTCTTTAAAGGTAAAATAAGGATGAAAAGGCACTTTGTCTGTCTGACTTGAAATTCCTAACGGGTTATTTGCTCCAGAGTTATGAAGAAAAAGGATATGAACGAGAGAGGCAGCAGCTACAATAAAAGGAAGAACGAAATGAAAGGTAAAAAACCGGGTTAAAGTTGCGTTGTCAACAGAGAAACCTCCTCAAATTCATTGGACTAAAGTCGTTCCTAAATAGGGGATTGCTGAAAACAAATTTGTAATAACTGTGGCTCCTCAGAAGGATATTTGTCCTCAGGGTAGGACGTAACCCAAGAAAGCCGTTGCTATTACTATAAATAAAATAATAATTCCAACTATTCAGGTATGGAATATTATATATGAACCGTAGTAAATACCTCGTCCGATATGAATATAGATGCAAATAAAGAAAAATGAAGCCCCGTTTGCATGCATAGTCCGAAGTAACCAACCATAATTAACGTCACGGCAAATGTGGGCTACTCTAGAGAAAGCTAGATCAATATGGGCTGTATAATGTATGGCTAAGAATAATCCTGTAACAATTTGGGTAATTAAACATAATCCTAGTAAAGAACCAAAATTTCAAAAGGTAGAAATGTTCCTGGGAAGAGGTATATCAACTAAAGCATTGTTTATAATTTTGAAAAGAGGATGAGATTTACGCAAAGGGGTTATCATTAATTTTGGAGACGTAAAGGTCTTTTAGTAAAATTAGTAATTTTAACTACCACAATCAGGGTAAGTAGCAAGTATAGAATAATAAACAAAGTGAAGTTCATAAAGTTATAATTATAAATTCATCTAATAAAAAAAGGTGTAGATAAATTAGAAAAAATAGAGGTTCTCGGGAGAGAAGAAGAATAAGGGGAAGTCAAAGGATCAATAAAAAAAGTAATAAAAGTTAATAAAAAAAAAAAAAAAGTGTAGAAAATTAAGGATTTAAAAGAAAAAAAAAAAGTTTCGTTTGAAGCAAGAGAGGCTACATAAATGAATAATACTAATATCCCTCCTAAAAAAATTAGGAAAAGAATATAAGAAAACCAAAAAGAGTAAGTGGAAGTCCCTGTAATAATTGAGATTAAAATAGTTTGAAGAAGTAAAGTCAATCCCAAAGCCAAGGGGTGTTTAAGTTGAGTAAATAAAGAAGATAAAATCAAAATCAAAGGAATTGTCAATAACATTTCAGAGAATAGTTTAATAAAAATATTAGTTTTGGGGACTAAAGATAAAAGTAATCCTTCTTTCTCTGAAGTTTTAAGAATAAACTGATTCATTGTTGGTTTACAAGACCAAAGTTTTTTGTAAACTATTAAAACTTATGATAAGTCTTAGGGTTATAAAAGTGATTATCTCTTTTATCATAGTAATAAGAGGTCTATGGAGATTCGTAAATTATTATAAACACTTATTGAACGCTTTGTTAAGGTTAGAGTTTATAACATTAGGAGTATTTTGGTTGATAAGAATACAATTAAGAGCTATAAGAGGTGAAATATACTTTACACTTTTTTTTTTGACTTTAGCGGCCTGTGAAGGGGCTTTAGGATTGACTTTACTGGTAGTAGCAGTACGAAGACATGGTAACGATCGCTTTATAAGATTTAGTTTATTAGAATGTTAAAGTTGATTTTAAGTTTGATTTTGTTGATAAAATTTAGAAAAGAATGAAATTTAGTTCAATTAAGATTATTATTTTTAAGTTTTTTGTTTAGTATGAGCTGTTATCACGATTTTTTTATATGTGGGCTGGGTTATCTGTTTGGTATAGACTATATTAGATTTATAATGAATATATTAAGAATTTGAATTATAAGTTTAATTATTATATCAAGACAAAAAATTAAAAAATATAACCAGTTTTATTCGAGATTTGTAATTACAAATTTATTATTATTGTTATTTTTGATTTTAACTTTTTCTTGTTTAGATTACCTTTTATTTTATATCAGGTTTGAGATATGCTTGGTCCCTACTTTAATTTTAATTATAGGTTGAGGGTATCAGCCTGAACGTATTCAAGCAGGAGTTTATATACTTTTCTATACTTTAGTTTTTTCTTTACCTTTACTGGGATCATTGCTTTTATATTTCAACGATAACGGAAGTTTGACAATAATATTAAGAGAGACAATTAGAAAAAGATATTCTATTAGGCTAGTATGATACTTCTGTAGAGTCCTGGCGTTCATAGTAAAACTTCCAGTATACATATTCCATTTATGGTTGCCTAAGGCCCATGTAGAAGCCCCAGTAGCTGGATCAATAATTTTGGCTGGAGTATTATTAAAGCTAGGAGGGTATGGTTTGATTCGAATTTTAATAATATTTCAATTTATCAGAAAAGAGCTTAATTGAATTTGAGTAGGACTAGGTTTAGTCGGAGGTACATATACTAGTTTAATATGCCTACGCCAGGTTGATATAAAGTCTTTAATTGCTTATTCTTCAGTTGCACATATAAGATTAGTCCTGTGTGGATTAATAATTTTTAGATATTGAGGGGTAAGCGGAGCTGTAATTGTAATAGTGGGACATGGTCTATGTTCTTCTGGATTATTTTGTCTTGCTAATGTCGTATATGAGCGCATAAGTAGACGAAGTTTATTTGTTGTAAAAGGATTATTAAACTTTATGCCTAGAATAGGTCTATGGTGGTTTTTATTAGGAGTGAGGAATATAGCAAGTCCTCCTTCTTTGAATTTATTAGGAGAAATTAGACTAATTATTAGAGTTTTAAGCTGAAGAAAAGTGAGGATTATAGGTGTCAGAACTTTATCATTTTTTAGAGCGGCATATACCTTGTATATATACAGATTAAGTCAACACGGATTATTTTTCAGAAGATTATATTCTTGTTGCTCTGGTAAAATCCGAGAATACTTATTAATATTTTTACACTGGTTACCATTAAACGTACTAGTTTTAAACACTAACATTATGATAATTTAATTCTTAAGAGTAATATAACTGAAAATTATATAAAAGAAATGATTTGAAAATCTTCTTTACATAGGGTAAGAATATTGTTTTTAACGTTTATGTCAGTAGTCTGCGGAACTTTAGGAATAATTAGACTAAAAAGTAATATAGCAAATGTAGTAGAGTGAGAATTAATAAAGTTAAATAGGATAGAAATGTCATTTACTTTAGTTTTTGACTGAGTATCTCTTTTGTTTCTGTGTTTTGTTTTTTTAATTTCTGGAAGAGTTATATATTATAGAGGTAGCTATATAATAATAGATAAGACTATGCCTCGTTTTATATATCTCGTCTTAGCATTTGTATTTTCTATAACTATAATAGTGTTAAGACCGAATATAATTAGTATTCTTTTAGGATGAGACGGGCTAGGTTTAGTCTCTTATGCATTAGTTATTTATTATCAAAATGAAAAGTCAGCTAATGCAGGAATACTAACTGTATTATCAAATCGTATCGGAGACGTTGCCATTTTATTAGGAATTGGTTTGAGAAGAAAATTAGGTGGATGAAACTTTTTTATCTATAGACATTATATAAGAGATGAATGGTTAAGAGTTAAAATTGTTTTAATGTTAGCGGCTATAACAAAAAGGGCTCAGATTCCTTTTTCTGCTTGATTGCCTGCAGCAATAGCAGCACCTACACCTGTTTCAGCCTTAGTCCACTCGTCAACTCTTGTAACTGCGGGTGTATATTTAATAATTCGATTTAGCTTTGCATTAGAAGGATCAAAAGTTCAAAGGTTTTTATTTATTATCTCGTGTTTAACTATGTTTATAGCAGGATTAGGAGCTAATATAGAGTATGATTTAAAAAAAATTATTGCATTATCAACTTTAAGACAATTAGGAATTATATTAAGAATTTTATCTCTAGGTCATCCTGACTTAGCATATTTCCATCTACTAAGTCATGCCTTATTTAAAGCATTACTATTTATGTGTGCTGGAATTGTAATTCATAATATATTAGAATACCAAGATATTCGATGTATAGGAAGTTTAGTAAAATATATACCTTTAAGAGTGTCTTATATAACACTAGCTAACTTAGCTTTGTGCGGTTTTCCTTTTATAGCTGGATTTTATTCTAAAGATATAATTCTAGAAGTTTCCTTTATAAACGAAATTAATTTTGTTGGTTTAATTTTATACGTCTTGGCAACCGGGCTAACAGTAATATACACAGCTCGTTTAATTTTTTATACATTAAGAGGGGAATTAAATTTATGTTGTTTAAGAAGAGTTAGAGATCAAGATAAGATTATGACAAATTCTATGGTAATATTAGGTACGGGTTCAATTCTAGGAGGTTCAGCTTTATCTTGATTAATTTATCCTGAGTTGCACATAATCTGTTTAAGAGGAGTTATAAAAAGTCTAGTGTTAATTGTAAGAGTTCTGGGAGGTTCTTTAGGTTATATAGCAAATATAATAAACACAAATTATAAAATAATAAGTCTAAAAAACTATAAATTTGTCAGAATAAGTGGGTCGATGTGGTTTATACCTTTTTTGAGGTCAGTAAAAAATAGGAAACTAACTTTATTCGGAGGAAATTATATTCATAATATAGGAGATAAAGGGTGAAGTGAGTATTTAGGAGCTCAAGGAATTTATTATATTAGGAAAGAACTGTTTAAAAAATTAAATCATGTTCAAAATAATAGAGTAAAAATTTATATGAAAATATTTATAATTAGTGTAATTGCTGGCTTATTCATATATTTATGTTTATATAATTTAAAAAGAATATTACACTGAAGATGTAAAAGTGACAGATTACGTCTGTGAACAAAAGAAACTCAGATAATTTAAAATAAAAATATTAGCTTGTGGCGCTAAAAATGTATAAGTATACCCTGAGTAGTTGTATAATTTTTAGAAACTATAGCTTCAGCTTTACAACGAAAATGTAACGTGTTTTATACACTATAAAAATAGAATATAAACAGAGTTTAACTGCTTAAAAAAAAGTTAGAAGCTTCTTTTTTGGGCTTAATATTCTACTTGATAGGAAAATGGATTTCAATTATATCATTAACAGTAATACGCCTAAATTTTGGCTTCTATCAACTAATTAGAGACTTTAAAGAGTCAAAATTTAGGTCGAAACTAAATGCAATAAATTCGCTTTCTAATTTTTAAAGCTAGTTTACAGCAAACTCTTTGTAAATGCAACTTACATGTCATAAATAGACTATAGCCTTAAAGATTACTCAGACCATTCTAAAGCACCTTGGTTTCACTCGTAGTAAAGTCCTAGAAGAAGAATAAGCAAAAATATAAATGTTGTAAAAATTCAGGAGAATGTGTTAGTAATATTGAAAATGGAAGCAACAGGAAGTAAGAGGGTAATCTCTACATCAAAAATTAAAAAAATTAAAGCAATTAAGAAAAATCGTAAAGAGAAAGGTAATCGTGCTGATTTCTTGGGATCAAACCCACACTCGTATGGAGAATTTTTTTCTCGATCAATAATAGTTTTCTTCGCTAAGACTGAAGATAAGAATATAACAATACAAGCAATTAAAAAGGTAAGGAAAGAAATAGTAGTAATAAATAAAATTATTTTCTCTAAAACTTATAGACTTTCTGATTGGAAATCAAACATACTTAATTATATTAAGAAAATTAACCTCCTCACCAGTAAATGAATATGTACAAGAAAAGTCAAACAATATCTACAAAATGTCAATATCAAGCTGCAGCTTCAAACCCTACATGATGGTTAGAAGAGAAATGACAAATATAAAGTCGTAGAAAACAAACAAATAAAAAAGAAGTCCCAATAATAACATGTAAACCATGAAATCCGGTTGCGACGAAGAAAGTAGATCCAAATACAGAGTCGGCGATAGTGAATGATGCTTCAATATACTCATATGCTTGAAGAATTGTAAAATAAACTCCTAGAACAATGGTTAAACCTAAACTTTGAATTGCTTGGGTATAATTCGATTCTATAATAGCATGATGGGCTCATGTAACTGTTGCTCCAGATGATAAAAGAATTGTAGTATTTAATAAAGGAATTTGAAAAGGGTTAAAAGGTTGGATTCTTAAAGGGGGTCAGTATATCCCGATTTCAATGGTTGGGGATAATCTACTATGAAAGAAAGCTCAGAAAAAAGAAAAGAAAAACAAAACTTCTGAAATAATAAATAAAATCATTCCTCATCGTAAACCTTTTACCACTACTAAAGTATGAAGACCTTGATAAGTTCCTTCTCGTGTAATGTCACGCCATCATTGAATTATTGTAAGTAAAATCCTTAAAATTCTTAAAATAAGTAAATTTATATTAAATAAATGAAATCATTTAATTAACCCAGTAGTCAATATTAAAGCTCTAATGGAACCTGTTAAAGGTCAAGGTCTCATATCTACTAAGTGATAAGGGTGAAATCCATGTGATGTTGTCATTAATTAATTTCTCTTGTATAAAGGGTACTTAAGACAGCAAATACATAAGATTGAATAATTGCTACAGCAGATTCTAGAATTAACAGTAAAATTTGAGAAAAGATTAGAATCGATAAGATAGATAAAGTTAAAGAAGGACCTGTATTTCCTAATAAAGTTAATAATAAGTGTCCTGCAATTATATTTGCTGCTAGCCGAACTGCAAGTGTTCCTGGGCGAATAACATTTCTGATAGTTTCGATTAATACTATAAAAGGTATAAGAATAAAAGGGGTTCCTTGAGGAACTAAGTGCGCGAATATATGTTGAGTATGGTTAGTTCACCCAAAAATTATTAATGTAATTCACAAAGGTAAAGACAAAGACAAAGTTATAGCCATATGTCTTGATCTTGTAAAGACATAAGGAAGAAGACCTAAAAAGTTATTAAAAACAATAAATCTAAATAAAGAAACAAATATTATAGAAGAACCAATGTGAGAAGTATTTAATAATGCTTTAAATTCTTTGTGGAGAGTGGAACTAATTTTTCTTCATAATATTGATGATCGAGATGGGGATGCTCAGTATAGATAGGGCAAAAATAAAAACCCAAGAATAGTTGAGACTCAGTTTACTGAAAGATTAAAAATTCTTGAAGAGGGTTCAAAAACAGAGAATAAATTTGCTATAATTTTCAGAATTTTTGAGAAGTTGAGGAAAGTAAAGGATTTGATGGTATAATTTCATAGGGTTTAATAAAAAAAGTCATAGTTAGTATAATTAAATATATAAGAAAAAAAAAGAAAAAAAGACTTAATCATATTAATGGAGCTATTTGTGGCATTAAGAAATATCTTGGAAAGATTATTTTGACATGACAAGTCAATATTATAATATTAATTAATTTCTTTCACCAGAAGTAGGCGTTAATGAATTACTATACTAGGTTTAAAAGACCTAAACTTACTTTCAGTCATCGGGTGTATCTTAAAGTTGAATAAATTCATTGAAGAAAATGATCAGTAGAAGTTCTTTCAATTATAATAGGTATAAAGCTATGATTAGCTCCACAAATCTCTGAACACTGCCCATAAAATAGGCCTGGACGAGAAATAAGGAAACTTACCTGATTAAGTCGTCCTGGGATGGCATCGGCCTTTACTCCTAGAGAAGGTACCGTTCAGGAGTGAATAACATCAGCAGCTCTAATAATAACACGGATTTGAGTGTTTATAGGTAGAACCACTCGATTATCTACATCTAGTAGACGGAATCCTGAAGAGTTTATCTCATTTAAGGGAGTTATGTATGAATCAAATTCTAGATGTAGAAAATCTGAGTATTCATATCTTCAGTATCACTGATGTCCAATGGTTTTTAAAGTCATAGAAGGATTGTTTACTTCGTCAAGAAGGTAAAGAAGACGTAAAGAAGGAAGAGCAATAAAAATAAGAATAACTGCTGGAATAATTGTTCAAATTATTTCGATTGTTTGGTTTTCTAATATGTAACGGTGAATATAAGAGTTTATTAGGACTATAAATATAATATAACCTACAAAAGTAGTAATCAAAACAAGAATTAGTATGATATGGTCATGGAAAAAGATTAGTTGTTCTATAAGAGGAGAAGCTCTGTCTTGAAAACCTATATATGTTCATGTTGCCATTAATTTCTAAAAGAAGAATAATAACTTCCTGGTAGGAGCTTAAATCCTATACATCTTTCTGCCATTTTAGAAATTAGAGATTAATGGAATTTCTATGTAAGAGTGGTCTGCAGGAGGGTACTTATGGTTTCATTCAATAGATGATGGGAGAGATGGAGCAAATATAAGCGGTCGGTTAGTTAGAAAGGCGTCTCAAACAATGATTAAAAATCCTAAGGATGCGGTAAAAGAAATTATTGATCCTATAGAAGATAAAATATTTCAGGTTATTAAAGAATCTGGATAATCAGAGTAACGTCGTGGTATTCCATTAAGACCTAAAAAGTGCTGAGGGAAAAAAGTCAAATTTACCCCGATAAATATAACAAAGAAATGAATTTTTATCCATTTAGGGTTAAGAGATAAACCAGTAAAAAGCGGAAACCAATGAGCAATCCCTCCGAAAATTCCGAACACAGCTCCCATGGATAAAACATAATGGAAATGTGCAACTACATAGTAAGTGTCATGAAGAATGATATCGATGGATGAGTTAGCTAGAACAACTCCGGTCAACCCTCCTACTGTAAATAAAAAAATGAATCCTAAAGCCCATAGAAGAGAAGGAGTGTAAGAAATTTGTGTACCGTGAAGAGTTCTTAATCATCTGAAAATTTTAATTCCAGTAGGAATCGCAATAATTATAGTAGCTGAAGTAAAATAGGCGCGAGTGTCTACATCTATGCCCACTGTGAACATATGATGAGCTCAGACAACGAATCCTAGGATACCAATAGCCAATATAGCGTAGATTATTCCTAGAGTTCCGAAAGATTCTTTTTTCCCTGATTCTTGTCTTACAATATGAGAAATTATACCGAAGGCGGGTAAAATAAGGATATACACTTCAGGATGACCAAAAAATCAGAATAAATGTTGATAAAGAATAGGGTCCCCACCCCCTGCAGGATCGAAAAAAGATGTATTTAAGTTACGGTCTGTTAGAAGTATTGTAATGGCCCCTGCAAGGACGGGTAAAGAAAGAAGCAACAGAATGGCTGTAATAAATACAGCTCAAACGAACAAAGGTATTTGGTCTATAGATATACCAAAAGATCGTATATTAATAACTGTAGTTATAAAATTTACAGCGCCCAAAATTGAGGATACACCTGCTAAGTGTAAAGAGAAAATTCCTATATCAACTGAAGCGCCGGCGTGGGCAATAGCAGCGGCTAAAGGAGGGTAAACGGTCCATCCTGTACCAACTCCGCTTTCAACTATACCTCTTATCAAAAGGAGAGTAAGAGAGGGAGGCAAAAGTCAGAATCTCATGTTGTTTATACGTGGAAAAGCTATATCCGGAGCTCCCAATATTAAAGGTACAAGTCAATTGCCGAACCCTCCAATTATAATAGGTATGACTATAAAAAAAATTATAACGAAAGCATGAGCTGTGACTACCACATTGTAAATTTGATCATTTCCAATTAAAGTACCTGGTTGTCCTAGCTCTGCTCGAATGATAAGTCTAAGTGAGGTACCCACTATACCAGCTCAAGCTCCAAATAAAAAATATAATGTACCGATATCCTTATGGTTTGTAGAAAAGAGTCATCGTGACAT